CAAAATAAGTACTGGCCCGGCCAGTACTTAACCGGGCCGGGGAAATGAACCTTTTGTACAAAATATTCAAATCATTTTTGAAAAAGAAGAAAAATCCAAATTGTTCTCAATCTTGACTTCACGTGTCATATCACATAAGAAAATTCCAAATTGGGAATGGGGAGAGATGGCTGAGTGGACTAAAGCGTCGGATTGCTAATCCGTTGTACGAATGATTCGTACCGAGGGTTCGAATCCCTCTCTCTCCGACTCCTTTGATTCTTTTATGAATTTTTCATCTTTATCTAGTATCTATTACCTATGAAAAAATAAAGGAAAAACTTAAAACAAATCTCATATCTTTTTTATTCCTCACGCCCAGGATTACGCCCCGGATCATTAGATAAGAATCCAAAGATGAAGAGAGAAACAAAAAATATTACTACTGTGTAGACGAAGAGTTTAAGAGTAAGCATTACACAATCTCCAAGATAAGATCATTTTTTTTTTTGAAGGAAATAGATTACCTATTTTACGACACACACTATACATTATTTTGATATGAGACGGCCTAAAGATGATTTTTGAAATGCATTTTTCACGAATTTCTTTCTAATAGATTCTAATATAAGAAGATTCTTATTTTTTCGTTACCAAAAATTTTTGCCATGTTATAGAAAAGGAAATAAGCTTATTAAAAATTATCTCCCCTTTATTTAAATTCAATAGAAAAGAAAAGATACCCTAATTTTACTTTTTGAACCGAGGGTTCCTAATGTCAGATTTTTATAATGTATTTTTTTATCGAAAACTTACAGCGGCTTGCCAAACAAAGGCTAAAAGAAAAAAGAATAAAGGGATCACCGGCATAATGTCTACGATTGGATTGAAAAAGGCATAAGTCTCTGGCAATTTGGCGAAGAAAAAACTACTTGAATAAAGGGTAGAATTAAGACAGATACAGACGAAACTAAAGATATTAAACATAACAAATATTTTTTTATTGTTTTTCAAAGTTAAATTGAAATGATGATAAATTATCAGATTGGATTGAGTTGTTTTTATGAGGGAAAAATGAAAAAGGCAGAAAAACAAATTCTTCTTTTTCTTCCCAATCAAGAATCCTTACTTGCATTCTCCAATCAAATGAGAATAAAAGAATTCTACTTTCATACTCTATCTTAATTGAATTCTGTGTAATGATCAATTATTGATTATGGAATCCTAGCGACATCATGTCCTATATGTATTTTTGATGGTTATTGACGAATAAGCAATATTTAGCTTAATTGTTTCTTAGAAAAAAAAATGGGGCGTGGCCAAGCGGTAAGGCAACGGGTTTTGGTCCCGTTACTCGGAGGTTCGAATCCTTCCGTCCCAGATCATTTTTGTCAGAAAAAAAAATTCTTCTCTATTGATATTTTAAACTGAATGAAACAACTTTCTGTTTCATATTGGATAGAATATTATCTAATATGAATTTCAAGAATGATTCTTTGAATCCTCTTTTTTTTCATTCAAAAAATACGTTTTGGCGTATTGAAGTGGGTTAGTTATTTATTTATACTTTTTCGACTTTATGCCCCATATCTATGAGATGTGAATTTTCACATCATGCTTTTTAAATCCAAATGTGAAAGGAAGGCTTCTCCTTTTTTTTTTATTGAAGTATATGGATAAGAAAAGATCATACTCCGAAGAGTCTCATTTTTCTTTGATCTTATTCTACCCCATAATAATGAAAAAAAAAAATATTAAGAATAAATAAGAAAATTTTTTATTGAATATCAAAATGAAATTTCATGGTATTTCTTTTTTTTTTTTTTTTTTAGAGTTGAAGATTTCAATAAGTTTGCTTAAAACAATTACTTTTTCGTGTTATTTTCTTTATATGAAAAAACAATATATGGGGTTAAATTCAGGGAAATACTTTCCGGATAAATATATAGATAGATAAGTGTGGATTCTTGTGTATCGGTTTGACCAATGACTATTCATATTGGGGAAATTGCATATGGTTTCAAATTTGAATAAAATTAGAGGATGTTATGGTAAAACTTCGTTTGAAACGATGTGGTAGAAAGCAACGTGCGACTTGAAGGACATGATTGGCTGTGGATTCTGACATCCACCATTTTCTATACGAATAAAGATGCTCTTGTCTCGACATAGTTTGTTCTGCTAAAAACCTAAATTCATTTGTATTAGATTAGTCAATAAAAAGACTAATGGTATAGCATATGATGGAGCTCGAGCAAAACTGATTGATTTTTTTATAGGGATAATAATCTAGGGTTAGTGAAAATCAATAAGTTAGACCAACTTTGTAAATATCTCATCAAAAATCTATGATTTATATAAATAAAAAAGGAGAAATTCCAATTTGTTTCAAACTGTTTTGATCGAAGGTGTATCACAAAGGAATCAATCTTTCGTAGGATTTTTTGTAGAAAAATCAAAAGGTATGTTGCTGCCTTTTTGAAAAGGAGTAAGGATCACCGAAGTAATGTCTAAACCCAATGATTTAACAAAGCGCAAAGCAAAGACAACGAATTCCGGAACAAGGAAACACTATTTTCACCTGTATTCACAATTGGATCAGAATGAGTGAAAAAATAGTTAGAGACAGCTCAAAAAATTCTAAGGATTTCCTTTTGAACTCTTTGAAAACCACCCAACTTGAGTTAGGAGTACAAATTAGATTTATTTTTTTCTTGAGCCGTATGAGGAGAAAACCTCCTATACGTTTCTAGGGGGCATCTTTTATCTATGTTTATCCCAATGAGCCATCTATCGAATCGTTGCGATTGATGTTCGGTCCCGAAGAGAAGGGAGAGATCTTCAAAGAGTGGGTTTTTATGATCCGATAAAGAATCAAACTTATTCAAATGCTCCAGCTATTTCCTATTTCCTTGAAAAGGGCGCTCAACCCACAGGAACTGTTCATGATATTTTAAGGAAGGCAGAATTCTTTCAAGAAAGAATTTTTAGTTGATATGGTAGGCTAACTAGTATCTATCTTATCTTATTCTTTTTTTTTTTTTCTTGTTTATTGTTGCGTAACCCCCCCCAAAAGGGGGGTCATATTTGTATTGTACCTTTCTTCTTTTTTCGCTCATAATTCTATAGAATTTCTTGAAATTTGTTTCCTAAAAAGTACATTAATATTGACAATGGCGTCTCGAACAAATAGAATTTGATCGTAGATCCATATAGATCTTTCGATCCCCACTCTCTATTGATTTTTCTTTCACTTTAGGAGGATCTAAGTGGTTTTTCAATTTTCAAATTATATTTTGAATCTCTTGTTTTTAAAACCTTATCCGCTTGATATTTTTTTGTTTTGACGTATTTGTGCAGCGAAGTTCCATTCTTTTTTTTATTTTGATCATATCTACACTTCATATTGATCCGGGTTGCTAACTCAACGGTAGAGTACTCGGCTTTTAAGTGCGACTAAGATCTTTTACACATTTTGATGAAAAAATTCGTCTAGACTATTGGCAGAGTTTATAAGACCGCGACTGATCCAGAAAGGTAATGAATGGAAACAAAAGCATGTCGTAAAAAGAATAGAAAAAATAGAAAATTTTCTACTTATAATGCAACATTATAATTTGTGATTTTTAGAAAAATTTTAAAGTTTAGTAAAATATTTTATAGGCAGGTCTAGTGAATAAATGGATAGAGCCTTATGGCTTCAATTTGAGTAAGATAAAAAAGTAACGAGCTTATCTTCTTAATTTGAATGATTGCCCGATCAAATTACTAATTAGACGTTAAAAATAGATTAGTGCCTGATGTGGGAAAAGGTTCTATTGTGAATTGTGAGTAGACCGTTGATTCTTTTTTAATGAATCCTAATTATTCTTTATTATGGATGGGAGACGGATGTGCAGAAGAAATAGTATAGTGATAAAAAAAAAATTTCCAAAGTCAAAAGAGTGATTGGGTTGCAAAAATAAAAGATTTTTACCCCTTTTTCTTATGATTCTTTTCTTTATTTCTTTTAAAGAAAACCAAATTGATAGAAAGGAAAGAGATCTGTAGATTGGACTCTCTGTTTCCGGGGTATATATTCTTTATTTGTTCTTACTTTTATAGAATCTTTTACTTCTTAGATTACTATTACATGATTTAAATTACTGTACTATTACAGTACAGTATATAGTACAATAGTAAAAGAATAAGGGATTTTTATAAAATTATTATATAGAGTACAAAATGAAAAAAAAAAATATATATAGAAAATATAGAAAATATAGAAAATATATAAAGTAACAGCATAGTAATATTCTACTACATAAAATATACACATACGCCGTTCTGACCATATTGCACTATGTATTCTTTCATAACACAAGAAGTGCCGCCCTTTTTTGGTTCCAGTAAAAATGTATGTAAATGGCAAAATTCCAAGGATATTTAGATTGAAAAAATCTACATTTCGGCAACAAAACTTCCTATATCCACTACTCCTTCAGGAGTATATTTACTCACTTGCTCATGATCATAGTTTCAATAGTTTTCTTTTTTACGAACCCGCGGAAATTGTTGGTTATGACAATAAATCCAGTTTAGTACTTGTGAAACGTTTTATTACTCGAATGTATCAACAGAAGTATTATTTTTCTTCTCAAATACTATCAGAAGGTTTTGGAGTCATTCTGGAAATTCCATTCTCGTCGCGATTAGTATCTTCTCTTGAAGAAAAAAAAAGACCAAAATCTCAGAATTTACGATCTATTCATTCAATATTCCCTTTTTTAGAGGATAAATTCTCACATTTAAATATTGTGTCAGATTTACTAATACCCCATCCCATCCATATGGAAATTTTGGTTCAAATCCTTCAATGTTGGATCAAAGATGTTCCTTCTTTGCATTTGTTGCGATTCATTTTCCACGAATATTCCAATTCGCATTTGAAGAGTCTCATTACTTCAAAGAAGTCAATTCACGTCTTTTCAAAAAGAAAAAAAAGATTTGTTTGGTTCCTATATAATTCTTATGTATATGAA